TCTCTATTCTATTCTTCCTTTCTAAGAAAGCGGTGGAATTAATTGAGTAGGGTTAGATATCTTCATTTTTTTTATTCATTATTCTAATTGAAAAATTAAATCAAATAGTTATATGAGTGAAAGAAAACAGCTTATATATATTTTATAATATATAAATTCGCAGTAAAAAAATTGAGTCTCATTTTCCATGTATAAGAGTTAAAGAGTTAAGCGCAAATAAACATAAACATAAGAAATCGTTTACCCCAAGATTGGTTGATTTAGTCATCCTGACTTGAAGCGGGCTCAAAAGATTCACCGTATTGAATTTTCACTATCATTTGTATGGATTAACATACATGTATTATCATAACGGAGGGTTAAACAAGTGGATGGTTAGAAACACCAAGATATGTAACGGATTTGTAATGGAAATTATGTAAATTATCCAAAAATATTTTTTTACATAATATACAAACAACGAATACTAATTGGGGCTTAAGGTTGGTAGAAATTATTAGGCAGTACTCCCCAAGGCACGATTCCAATCCAGAGTATGCTCCTATCCACCGATTAAATATAGAACTATTGGGGAACGAAAAAATCCTTTATTTTGTAAGCCCTCTTTTTTTAAGAAATAGAAAGAAGAATAGGAACGAAAAAAAAAAAAATAGAAAGAAACCCAATTTCAATAAAAAAAAAGATATTTTTTATCTATCCTTTTCCATATTCATATTATATAGAATGTGTATCATAATTTATATTAATTTATATATCGAATATGTATCATAATTCATGAATTAATATGGAACTCTTTTTCGTAAGTAAAAACGACGGGTTAGTTATATTTATACAAGAAGTATTTTATTGAAGCATTAAGTTATTACTCAACAAAGAAGAATTAAAATTTTTTTAAAGAAGGGGTGAGATCAATTCAGAAGTACTTTGTTTTTTTTTATTTATTATAAAAATATTAAAATAATAATTATAACATATAACAGACAGAATTATTTTGGTCTAATTTTTGGCCGTTCAATAAGGTTTGACCTTATCGATCCTACAAACGTATCAAGATAAAATAAGACTTACCCGGTCCTTAGATTTATTTACGGCCTTCAAGGAGCCGTATGAGATGAAAATCTCATGTACGGTTCTGTAATAGCGGTGATAATAGTGATGGTATCACCGACTATGATTATCTAACAGTTCAAGTACAATTGATATAGTTGAGACGCAATCAAAATATGGTTTGGGGGGCTGGAATTTATGGCGTCAGCCTATAGGGTTTATTATTTTTCTCATCTCTTCCCTAGCAGAATGTGAGAGATTACCTTTTGATTTACCAGAAGCAGAAGAAGAATTAGTAGCAGGTTATCAAACCGAATACTCGGGTATAAAATTTGGTTTATTTTATGTTGCTTCTTATCTAAACCTATTAGTTTCTTCATTATTTGTAACAGTTCTTTACTTGGGAGGCTGGAATATATCTATTCCAGACATATATGTTTCTGAGTTTTTTGAAATAAATAAATTGGGTGGAGTCTTTGAAGCGACGATTGGTATCTTTATTACATTAACTAAAACCTATTTGTTCTTGTTCATTTCTATAACAACAAGATGGACTTTGCCGAGGCTAAGAATGGACCAACTATTAAATCTTGGATGGAAATTTCTTTTACCGATCTCTCTCGGTAATCTATTATTAACAACTTCTTCCCAACTCTTTTCGCTGTAAAGCGATATTCTATATTCACAATTTGTCTCAAACAAGAGAAATAAACAAACATAAAATTATTAATATATATTCACGATATGTTTTCTATGGTAACTGGGTTCATGAATTATGGTCAACAAACAGTACGGGCTGCAAGGTACATCGGTCAAGGTTTCATGATTACTTTATCTCACGCAAATCGTTTACCCGTAACTATTCAATACCCTTATGAAAAATTAATTACCGGGGAGCGTTTCCGCGGCCGAATTCATTTTGAATTTGATAAATGTATTGCTTGTGAAATATGCGTTCGTGTATGTCCTATAGATCTACCTGTTGTTGATTGGAAATTGGAAACAGATATTCGAAAGAAACGATTACTAAATTACAGTATTGATTTTGGAATCTGTATATTTTGTGGTAATTGTGTTGAGTATTGTCCAACAAATTGTTTATCAATGACTGAAGAATATGAACTTTCTACTTATGATCGTCACGAATTAAATTATAATCAAATTGCTTTGGGTCGTTTACCAATGTCAGTAATTGACGATTATACAATCCGAACAATTTTTAATTCGCCTCAAATAAAAAATAAGTAAATATCTTGATTCAAAAATAAATTCCAATTACTTTAACAATACTAAGATTTGGTTTTGATTTAAAGAAATAAGGGTTCTTTCGTTTTGTTTGGTCAATAATTACAAATCCCAATTATTAATTGGTTGCTAAGAATCGAGTCTTAATTTTGATTGAAAATATATTAATTAATATATCCTTATAGATTTCGAAATAAAAATTTTTGGAATTTCGGATTAGAACTCTCCTTTCAGATAAAGAATAAAATTAGCTCAATAATTGTACCTACATTTAGTCACATCTCTTAGGATTAAATTAGGAATTTCTCAAAAATTATAAAAAAAAAAAAATTCTGGTCGGGTCTCAATAAAGTCATGAAAAACATTTCGATTTATTTATCTCTTATTTTACATATAATGGATTTGCCTGGACCAATACATGACTTTCTTTTAGTCTTTCTGGGATCGGGTCTTATACTAGGAGGTATAGGTGTGGTATTATTTACCAACACCATTTATTCCGCCTTTTCATTGGGACTGGTTCTTGTTTGTATATCCTTATTCTATATTCTATTAAACTCCTATTTTGTAGCTGCTGCACAACTTCTTATTTACGTCGGAGCTATAAATGTTTTAATTGTATTTGCTGTGATGTTTATGAATGGTTCAGAGTATTATAAAGATTTTAATCTTTGGACTGTTGGGGATGGGATTACTTTGCCTGTTTGTACAAGTATTTTTGGTTTACTAATGATTACTATTACAGATACGTCATGGTACGGGATTATTTGGACTACAAGATCAAACCAGATTATAGAGCAAGATTTGATAAGTAATAGTCAACAAATTGGAATTCATTTATCAACCGATTTTTTTCTTCCGTTTGAATTCATTTCGATAATTCTTTTAGTCGCTTTAATAGGCGCAATTGCCGTAGCACGCCAGTAATAAATCTCTAGAATTACCAACAGTAATCAAAATTCAACTCTGTTCTGTGTTATTACATTTTTTTATCTTCCATTTTAAAATGGGTTATGTCTAAAAGTCAAAATAAAAAAGCTTTTATTTAATTTTATTTAATATTACTAATACATACAATTGTTCCGCACTTTATATTCTAGTCAATTGAATCTATTGGGTTGTTGTTCAGTTCATATTGAAATGAATCAAAATTGCTAAGGAGTTAGTCAATGATGCTCGAACATGTACTTGTTTTGAGTGCCTACTTATTTTCGATCGGTATCTATGGATTGATCACAAGCCGAAATATGGTTAGAGCCCTTATGTGTCTTGAACTTATACTGAATGCGGTTAATATGAATTTCGTAACATTTTCTGATTTTTTTGATAGCCGGCAATTAAAAGGAAATATTTTCTCGATTTTTATTATAGCTATTGCCGCCGCTGAAGCAGCTATTGGACCGGCTATTGTTTCGTCAATTTATCGTAACAGAAAATCAACTCGTATCAATCAATCGAATTTGTTGAATAAGTAGTATTAATCATAAAAATTAGAATATTCATAAATTCAAATTAACATGACTATACATTAAATCTAATGCATATTTTAGAAAATGTAAGAAATCAAAGTATCTTGGCTCTATCGTACGAGTCGATCCAGAAGTAGATTGCTTCAAAATTTCTGGTAAATTATTGATTCATCTGGTATCTAAATATATGACTCATTTACAAGTTTACTAGATCGAAAATTTCTGACGTTTAAAAATTTATAGATCCAATGTCACATTCAGTAAAGATTTATGATACGTGTATAGGGTGTACTCAATGTGTGCGAGCCTGCCCAACTGATGTATTAGAAATGATACCTTGGGACGGATGTAAAGCTAAGCAAATCGCTTCTGCTCCAAGAACAGAGGACTGTGTCGGTTGTAAGCGATGTGAATCCGCCTGTCCAACGGATTTCTTGAGTGTTCGCGTTTATTTATGGCATGAAACCACTCGAAGTATGGGTCTAGCTTATTAATACGTTCCAGAAAACCCTACTCGAATACATTTGATTTTTTTACCTTTACCGACAAAAACCCGCGCTCAAAATATTTTTATTTCGGGCACGGGTTTTTCTGGTCCAAGTTTATTTTGTTTTTACTATGAATAATTTTCCTTGGTTAACGCTAGTTGTAGTTTTGCCAATATTCGCGGGCTCCTTACTTTTCTTTCTTCCTCATAGAGGAAATAAGGTAATAAAGTGGTATACTTTATGTATATGCATTTTGGAACTCCTTTTAACAACCTATGCATTCGGTTATCGTTTCCAATTGGATGATCCGTTAATGCAACTAACGGAAAATTATAAATGGATCGGTTTTTTTGATTTTTACTGGAGATTGGGAATAGACGGAATTTCTATAGGACCCATTTTACTGACAGGATTTATCACAACTTTAGCTACTTTAGCGGCTTGGCCCGTTACTCGAAATTCCCGACTATTCCATTTCCTAATGTTAGCAATGTATAGCGGTCAAATAGGACCATTTTCTTCTCAAGACCTTTTACTTTTTTTCATCATGTGGGAGTTAGAATTAATTCCCGTTTATCTACTTCTATCTATGTGGGGTGGAAAGAAACGTTTGTATTCAGCTACAAAATTTATTTTGTACACTGCCGGGGGTTCCGTTTTTTTGTTAATAGGAGTTTTAGGTATTGGTTTATACGGCTCCAATGAACCGACATTAAATTTCGAAACATCAGCTAATCAATCGTATCCTGTAGCACTAGAAATAATATTCTATATTGGATTTCTTATTGCCTTTGCTGTCAAATTACCGATCATACCCCTACACACATGGTTACCAGACACCCATGGAGAGGCACATTATAGTACTTGTATGCTTTTAGCCGGAATCTTATTAAAAATGGGAGCATATGGGTTGATTCGGATCAACATGGAATTATTACCCCACGCCCATTCTATATTTTCTCCTTGGTTGATGATAGTAGGCACAATTCAAATTATCTATGCAGCTTTAACATCTCCTGGTCAGCGTAATTTAAAAAAAAGAATAGCCTATTCTTCTGTATCTCATATGGGTTTCATAATTATAGGAATTGGTTCTATAAGCGATACAGGGCTCAATGGGGCCATTTTACAAATAATTTCTCACGGATTTATTGGCGCTGCACTTTTTTTCTTGGCCGGAACGAGTTATGATAGAATACGACTTGTTTATCTCGACGAAATGGGCGGAATGGCTATCTCAATTCCAAAAATATTCACTACTTTCAGTATCTTATCAATGGCTTCGCTTGCATTACCGGGCATGAGCGGTTTTGTTGCCGAATTGGTAGTTTTTTTTGGAATACTTACTAGCCAAAAATATCTTTTAATGACAAAAATATTAATTACTTTTGTAATGGCAATTGGAATGATATTAACTCCTATTTATTCATTATCTATGTTACGCCAGATGTTCTATGGATACAAGCTTTTTAATGCCCCAAATTCTTATTTTTTTGATTCTGGACCGCGCGAGTTATTTATTTCGATTTCTATCCTTTTACCTGTAATAGGTATTGGTATTTATCCCGATTTCGTTTTCTCATTATCAGTTGACAAGGTCGAAGCTATTCTATCAAATTTTTTTTTATAGATAGTTTTTGTCAATAAACTAAAAAAAAAAATCCAATAACTTTAAAAATCGTTCATTGGACAAAAAAAGTATTTTTCTGCTTTATAAGTTAAATAAAAAAATTGGAATTCTATTATATATTATAATTATATAATAGAATTATATAACCAGATATTTTTTACATTTTGAGAACCATTTGAATCAAGTACAAGTAATGGAAATGGAATGATTCAAATGGTTCTTGATGGTTTAATAAGGGTTTCATATCTATACGTATGCTGCCCTAGGCTTCTGGTTATCAAGTACTTTATTCAATTAAATTAGATGTAAATGAACCATAACTATGCAACCCTATTCCTAATAGATTAACCCCAAAATAGCATATCCAAATTATAAGAAAGCCCATTGAGGCCACAATTGCAGAATTTTCAGTTTCATAATTTTTATTTGTTCGAATGTGTAAATAAATCGCAAATATGGTCCAAGTAATAAAGGCCCAAGTCTCTTTAGGATCCCAATTCCAATAGGATCCCCATGCTTCATTAGCCCATACTGCTCCCGAAAGAATACCTATGGTTAAAAGGATAAATCCTAAACTAATAATACGATAACTCCATCGATCCAATTGTTGAATTAATTGATATCTGTAATAATTTTGAGAAGAAATCAAAGAAGTGTTTTTTAACACATTGGTTCTTTCATTCACGTATTGAATCTCACCAAAGGAAAACGGCTCGGTTAATAAACTCTTGCTTTGACTAAAAATCCTTAAAAATTTTCGAAATGTAATGACTAGAAGAGCTAATGATAATAATGATCCACACAAAAGAGCTGCATAGCCCAACACCATCATACTTACGTGCATCATTAACCAATGCGATTGGAGAGCTGGCACTAATATTGCAGATTGATGCATTTCATTTAAAAGACCTGAAGTAGCAAAACCCTGGGTAAAAATAACACTTGGCGCCGTTATTGCGCTTAAATGGTTTTTGTTTTTTTTTAAATACGGAATCATATGAATAATGGAAAAACCCCACGACAAAAAAATTAATGATTCATATAAACCGCTTAACGGTAAATGCCCAAAATAAATCCAACGAGTAACTAATAATCCGGTTATGCAGAAAAAAGTAGCTATCATGCCCTTTTCTGATGAATCATATAGTCCTACGATTTCATCGACGAATAAAGTTATTAAATGAATTGTAATTACAATTAAAATGATCGAAAAGGATATATGAGTTAATATACGCTCTAAAGTTGAAAATATCATAAATTTTATTAAAAGGGAGACCTCAATTATAGGAATTGAAATAGGGAATTGAATTCATTATAGGGCTTACTCTTTTAGAAAAAAAAAAAAGCCATGCCGCCACTCGGACTCGAACCGAGATGCTCTAGCACTGCTTCCTAAGAGCAGCGTGTCTACCGATTTCACCATAGCGGCTTATTCGAAATCATAATAACCCATTTTTATTAAATCGTCGAGATTGAGGGGGGGTTAATTCAATATTTTTTTAGAAAACTTCCAATTAATGACTAAAAATTTGTTTCAAAATTAGGCATTTAATCTAAACATTTTCATTAATAAATTAATAATTTAAATAATAATATAAATTATTCTTATAATCTTATCTTTTTTTTTTTTTAAACTTAACTAACAACGGAGTTTTTCATTTCGTAGTTTATTACTTTAAGGTTGGTCTCCTGAAAATAAAAAGGACATTTGTAACCAGATAATTTTGACTTTAATCCACGGCTAGAACTAAAAAATAAATTGATTATCGAGTCAAGTCGATGGGGAAGGTGAGAATCCCCATCTTGAAAATGATAAAACATACCAAAAGGTGAAACCTTGTGCTTGCGTTTATTCCTTTTTAAAACAAAAGAATACCATTCGTTTTTAAAATTCAGTAGACAACCGAATTCAGATTTCTACTAAAAAAATAACAAAACAAAATGAATTCTATTTTATATTGTTATTGATCAGGTTAAAACATGAGAGAATGGGATTTTTTTTTTATTAAACAGTAATTTAGATTATTATACATTATTATTAGATTAATATTCTTTAGAGTATCTTGATAACTTCGAAATTTTATAAAAAAAAAATAAAAAAAATTAGACTCTTTTTTGAATTAGACCGATTCACATTATTTAGTTTATTGTTTGATTATTTATTTGTCACACAAAAAAAACTTTTTGAGTTACCAGTAGAAAGAGATTTCGCTAATGAAAAAGCTTTCAATGCTGCCCAATAGCCTTTCCTTTTCCAAATATTTTTACGAATACGTTTTTTTGAACTAGAGGTGCGCTTTTTTGGAACTGCCATTTTTAAATTAGAATCGGTTCATCGGTTGGATGTGAAAGACATCTATTGTTCAAAATCAATTGTTCTTTACTATATCTCTAGCTAGCTATTCTATAAATGGAACTCCCCTCATTATAAAATTATAAAAAGTGTTTAAAATATTACTAAAAATAATAAGATTTACTATGTCAAATAGAATAGATTGAGGTTGATAAAAAAAAAATAAAAAGGGTTTGGGGTCTTTACTTTCTATTTTTGTCATGTTACATTCTTACATGTAATAAAATACATGGAAAGCTTTAAAAACTCAATCCCTCTCCCGCTTAATAAAAACTTAATAAAAAAAAGGTCAAGTTCGAAGAAAGAGGATACTTAATTTTTATTTTTAACCTCGAATGATCCTAGTAGTTAATTGATTAAAATATACAAACCACTTTTGAAAACTACAAGCCATTTTTGCACCTCCGTTTTTATTTTATATTTTAAGTGTGGGATAGCAAAGCATTTCCTACAAATGGTTTTTATTCTAATTGTAATCGAAGACAATCAATTAATTCTAAAAAAACCGTTAATGATAATGATTGTTAATAACCGAACCAAACTGCAATTTTTCGTTTTTATCTTGATAAAATTTTATTTAACAATTTGAATTTGTTATTAACAATTCAATATTAATAATAAATAAAGTACATATATATATATATTTTTTCGCTTATAACTTGTTTATATCATTTGACTAACCCTAATTCTTCATCTTTATTTGAAATATTTGAATCTTTCCGATTCAAAATAATTAAGGCTGGAAAATCAAATTATATTTAAGTTTTATTTTATATATTTTATATATCTTGATTTTTTTATTAATCGACCGCTTTCAAAAGAAAAGAAATTAAGAACTAGTGAATCAGAAACAATTAATTAAGATAATTTTTTTTTTTTTATTATGGAATATACATATCAATATTCATGGATCATACCGTTCATTCCACTTCCAGTTCCTATGTTAATAGGAGCAGGACTTCTACTTTTTCCAACGGCAACTAAAAATCTTCGCCGTATGTGGGCTTTTCTGAGTGTTTTATTATTAAGTATAGTTATGGTTTTTTCAGCCCATTTATTTATTCAGCAACTAAATAACAATTCTGTCTATCAATATATATGGTCTTGGACCATCAATAATGATTTTTCGTTAGAGTTCGGCTCCTTGGTTGATCCACTTACTTCTATTATGTCAATCTTAATCACTAGTATTGGGGTTATGGTCCTTATTTATAGTGACAATTATATGTCTCATGATCGAGGATATGTGAGGTTTTTTGCTTATATGAGTTTTTTCAATACTTCAATGTTGGGATTAGTAACTAGTTCTAATCTAATCCAAATTTATATTTTTTGGGAGTTGGTTGGAATGTGTTCTTATCTATTAATCGGTTTTTGGTTCACTCGACCCAGTGCGGCGAATGCTTGTCAAAAAGCGTTTGTAACTAATCGCGTTGGGGATTTTGGGTTATTATTAGGAATTTTAGGTTTTTATTGGATAACAGGTAGTTTTGAATTTCAGGATTTGTTTGAAATATTCAATAATTTAGTTTTCAATAATGAAGTTAATCCCTTATTTGTTACTTTCTGTGCCTTCCTATTATTTGCCGGCGCAGTTGCTAAATCTGCCCAATTTCCCCTTCATGTCTGGTTACCAGATGCCATGGAAGGTCCTACCCCTATTTCCGCTCTTATACATGCTGCTACCATGGTAGCAGCAGGAATTTTTCTTGTAGCTAGGCTTCTTCCTCTTTTTATAGTTATCCCTTATATATTAAATATAATATCT